TTTCCTGATAGCTTAAGGGTAGAGCGTATGGCTGTTAACCATTAGGTTGTAGGTTCGAATCCTACTCAGGAAGTTATAAAAGGGCAATTAACTCAAATGGTAGAGTATTTCGTTTACACCGAAAAAGTTAATGGTTCAAATCCATTATTGCTCATCAATTAAGAGATTTTAAAAATGTGTTTGTAGCTTAATTTAGGATAAAGCATTAAACTACGGATTTAAAGAATGAAAGTTCGATTCTTTCCAAACACGTTTTTTAATTAAAAGGGTGTATAGCTTAGTTTGGTAAAGCAATAAACTTTTAATTTATAGATCTTAGGTTCAAATCCTAATACACTCAATAATGCATTCCAAACTTATTTACTTTTATTCGCTAGAACTTATTTTTCGATTAATTTATGTCTTTATAAGTTTTTTATTGTGTATATTTGTCGCTAGTATAAATATATATTATTTGATACTTTTCGAAGTTTATCCATTTGTTATATATGAATTGAAAAAATTTATTGTTACAAACGTGATGGATCTATTTGATGTGTTATGACTTTTAGTTATATCAAAATCTTTTTTTTTTGTATTTCCTTATTGAATTTTTCAATTATCTAAATTTAGTAGCTCTAGTTGATATTTATATCAAATCAAATTTTTTTGCAAATCTTTTTGTTTTTCTTTCCTAATAATTTTGGTTTATTTATTTTTTGTACATTTTGGTTTATTACCTTTTATTTTATCTGTTTTAACAAAATGAGAAATTAATAACACTAATTTATTTAATGTTTTTGTAGAATTTCGCGTCATAAGTTATATAAAATGAGTTTTAACCTTCCGTTATTTTTTAGGTTCTTTAAGCTTTTTTGTACTTATGCTAATTTGACATTTATGATTTTTGATAAAAATAAATCGGATTTATTTTTTAATTAAATATTATCGAAAGTTTTTTATGTTTGGGATTTTATGTATATTATTTTTATTAATACCTCCGGATAATTTTTTGCAAATTTTTTGTGTAGGATCTGTATTTTTCACTTTTGAATTAGTTTTTTTATTTGTTTGTTATAAATTATGTAATATAAAAGTTTTGAAAACATGCCTACATTTAATCAATTATTAAAATCTTCTAGACAGAAAAAAAAGATCCAAACAAAATCTGTGGCTTTAGAGAAATGTCCTCAAAAAAAAGGAGTTTGCTTAAGGGTTTTTACGATGAATCCTAAGAAACCCAATTCAGCAGACCGTAAAGTAGTTAAGTTACAACTTAGTACTGGAAAATTGATTATAGGGTATATACCAGGAGAAGGTCATACTTTACAAGAGCATTCAATAGTTTTGGTACGGGGAGGACGTGTAAAGGATTTACCTGGTGTTAAATATCACCTTATTAGAGGTCCTTTTGATTTAACCGCAGTAAGTAATAGAAAAAAAGGTCGCTCTAAATATGGTAGTAAAAAGTAGTTAAGCTCCTATCGTTTAATGGTTTAAGACGATGCTTTTTCGTGGCATAAATATGGGTTCAAATCCCATTAGGAGTAATATAATGTAACTAACGGGATGGAGTAATAAGGTTAACTCATTAGACTCATGATCTGAAGCTATAGGTTCAAATCCTATTCCCGTATATAGTATTTTGAATAAAGTAAATTATGAAAAAGGAACTTTTACAAACCAAAAGTCGTATAAGTAAAAAACGTATTTCTCGAAAAAAAAATATTAATCATATTAAATTATCGATTCTAAAATATAATCTATTTTGCTTTTTTATTTCTGCAGAGAGTATCATATTGAATAAGAAAATTTTATCTGAATTAATTTTTACAGAAAGTGGTGGAATATTTAGTTTAATGCAATGAAATTTTTGGTTTTACTCGATAGTACAATGGGATAGTTAGATAAAAATTTTTTATTAATGAAACTAAAGTTTTAAAAAAGAGTTTGATCCTGGCTCAGAATAAACGTTAATGGTTAGCTTTACACATGCAAATTAAATAAATTTATTTTAAAAATTATAAATTAATAGTGAACGGGTGAGTATAATATAGAAATTAGCCTCAAGCAATTGTTTAATGCATGAAAAAATTTTATTGGTTTGAGAAAAGTCTATATAAGATTAAGTTGTTGGTATAATAAAAGTATACCAAGCTAATGATCTTTAGTTGGTCTGTGAAGATGAGCAACCACATTGGAATTGAGATACGGTCCAAACTTTATTTAAAGGCAGCAGTGAGGAATCTTGGGCAATGAGCGCAAGCTTGACCCAGCTAAACCATATATGTGAAAAAACTTTTTGTTTTAAAACATTAAAATTAAAGAAATAATGATAAATTAAAAAAAAGTCCTGGCTAATTTCGTGCCAGCAGCCGCGGTAAAACGAGAAGGGCAAACGTTATTTGAATTTATTGGGCGTAAAGCATATGTAGGTGGAAACTTAACTTTTAGTTTAAATTTTAAATTCTATTTTTAAAGTGGCTAAAAAAATAATTTTCTAGAGTTTAAGGAAAGATTATGGAATTTTAATTGTAACAGTAAAATGTTTTGATATTTAAAAGAACCTCAATAGTGTAAACAATGATCTGAAATAAAACTGACACTGAGATATTAAAGCGTGGGTAGCAAAAGGGATTAGATACCCCTGTAGTCCATGCCCTGAACGATGAGTGTTAATTTTTGAATAATCAGAAATAAAGCTAACGCGTTAAACGCTCCGCCTGGGAACTACGGTCGCAAGATTAAAACTCAAAGGAATTGACGGGAACCTGCACAAGCAGTGGAGCATGTGGTTTAAATCGATAATACGCGCGAAATCTTACCAATCTTTGAATAATAACAGGTGTTGCATGGCTGTCGTCAGTCCGTGCTGTGAAGCGTTTGGTTCATTCCAATAAACGGACAAAACTCTCGTATATTTTTGAATATAGACTGTTAAGGATATCTTAAAGGAAGGTGAGAATCACGTCAAGTCCTCATGACCCTAATAGATTGGGCTACTTTCATGTGCTACAATAATTTATACAAAAAGAAGCGAAAATGTAAATTTAAGCAAAGCTTGAAAAGTAAATTATATACGGATTATTTTCTGCAACTCGAAAATATGAAGTTGGAATTGCTAGTAATCGTAAATTAGAATGTTACGGTGAATAAGTTCTCGGGTTTTGTACACACCGCCCGTCACGCTATGGAAATTTGTTTTATTTGAAAACTACTTTGTATTTAAATTGTAGTTTATAGTAAAAAAAGAACTGGAGTGAAGTCGTAACAAGGTAGCCGTAGGGGAACCTGTGGCTGGAAAATAAAAAAAACTCTACTATCCCATATAAAAAAGAAAAATAATGTTAGTTTATATAAATAGTACCAATACTTCTATTTTATTATTTTTAATTAGTGTATTAGGAATATTTTTAAACCAGAAAAATATTCTTGTTATGTTAATGTCTTTAGAAATGATGTTTTTATCTGTAAGTTTTAATTTAATATTCGCATCTATTTATTTGGATGATATTACAGGCCAAATTTTTTCGTTACTAATTTTAACTGTAGCAGCAGCAGAATCGTCTATAGGACTTGCAATTTTAGTAATTTATTATCGAATACGCAGCGTGATCACTGTAGAATTAATGCATTTAATGAAAGGGTAAAATTTTGGTTAAGGGATTTTAAAATTTTTATAACGGGCACTTAATGAAAACCTTGGTGGAAAATTTTGGGCGTGGCGCTACGAAAAGTTATAGGGAGGCATTAGCCTGTGATTTATAAATTTCCGCATTTTAGAGTAAACTCATCAAAATTTTTTGAAAAGTAATGTGAATTGAATCATCTAAGTAACATTATTAATGAAATCAATCGAGAAATCGTAAGTAATGGTGAATGAACGCGATAGAAAAGCTTAGTGGAATGTTTTAATTATAATTAACTAAAAAAGGTAAAAGTCCTGTATTAATAAAAACTTTCTATAGTAAAATTTTTAAGTAGTATGAACTTTAATTTGTATGAATAAGGGAGAACCACCTTCTAAGCTTAAAAAATTTTCCAACCTATAGTGAATGAGTACCGTGAGGGAAAGGTAAAAAAATTCGAAAAGAATTCTTTTGAGTTAAGTGTTTTAAAGTTTTCGAAGTATATAACAACGAAGTGCCTTTTGCATAATGAATCAGCAAGTTAATATGTATTGCAAGCTTAATTAGTCATAAAAAGGCATAAAAAGTAATATGTATTAGACCTGAAACCAAGTGATCTAGTTGTGAATAAGTTAAGAATACCTTAAAAAGTTTTTGAAGACTGTACCCGTACATGTAGCAAAATGTAGGGATGATTTATAACTAGGAGTGAAAGGCTAATCAAACTTGGAAATAGCCGGTTTTTCACGAAATGTATTTTAGTACTACGTTAATTAATATAAACCTTGAGTTAGAGTACAAAATAAATAAAGGGATGTAAAAATTTACTAAATTTTTTTTAACTCCGAATTAAAGTTTTATATAATTAGCAGACAGTCTATGAGCGATAAGGTTTATAGACGAGAGGAAAACAATCCAGATCGAATACTAAGATTTCTAAATTAAAACTTAGAGAAAAAATTGAAGAAAGTTCAAATAATAATTTTGTTAGGCTTAGAAGCAGCCCTTCATTATAGAAAGCGTTTCAGCTCGTTATTTTTCTTTTTTTAATTTAAAATGTATGGAAACTTTAAGTTTTATATCGAAGTAGCGAATTAATATAATTTAATGGTAGTGAAACACTTTGTAAAATTTTTTTGATTGTAAAATTATTAAAAAGTAACAAAGATGCTAATGCTGATATGAGTAGCGAAAATTACGTTAAAAAATCGTAATCACTTAATGTTTAAGGGTTTCAATGTAATTTTAAATTCATTGAGTTAGTCGGTCCTTAAGAGGTGAATAAAAATTGTACTCGATAGGAAATTAATAATTATATTATACTTTTTATATGTGTTATTAAGACATGAAAAAAATAAAATAAATAATTTTACAATATTAATAACTAAAATAAGGTGCAAAATTAATTTATATTGTTTTCGAGAAAAAATTATAAAATTAGTAAACCGTACTTAAACCGACACAGGTAAATTTATTGAAAAAATTATGAGTGAATGAAAAAATTGTATTGAAGGAATTCGGCAAATTGACTCTGTATGTTCGCTATAAAGAGGGCCTTTTCAATAAGGTAACATAAAAGAAGAAGCAACGACTAGTTAACAAAACTACAGGACTCTGCAAATTTGTAAAAAGAAGTATAGAGTCTGACGCCTGCCCAGTACTTAAAAATAAAAAATTTAGGTTTACGCTTATTTTTTAAATCTAAGTAAACGGCGGTTCTAACTATAAGAATCCTTAGGTAGCGAAATTCCTTGGCGGGTAAATTCCGTCCTGCATGAATGGCGTAACGATTGCTTCACTGTCTCCAATACAATTTCAGCGAAATTACATTATCCATGAAAATGTGGATTACTTGCAGTAAGACGGAAAGACCCTAGATCCTTTACTTTGATTTTAAATTGTAAAAAGTTGTTTAAATGTGAAGAATAAGTGGGAATAATTAGTAATGCTTTTGAGATACCACTCGCTAAATTTAATTTTTTACTAAGTTTATAAATAATATTTGATAAAAGACCGTTTAAAAGAGAAAGTTTACTTGGGACGAGTACCTCCTAAATGGTAACGGAGGTGTACGAAGGTAAGAAACAATTATTCATTATGAATAATGAAGAATACAATGGTATAAACTTGCTTGACAATAAGATTTATAAATCGAATTGGGACGAAAGTCCGTCATAGTGACCCGATATTTAAGTGTGGAATTAATATCGTTCAACAAATAAAAGGAACTCTAGGGATAACAGATTCATCGTGACTGAGAGTTCATATTGACGTCACGGTTTGATACCTCGATGTCGACTCATCTTATCCTGAAATTGAAGTAGATTTCAAGGGTCTAGTTGTTCGCTAGTGAAAAAGGTACGTGAGTTGGGTTCAGAACGTCGTGAGACAGTTCGGTCCCTATCTACTGCAAGAAAAGAAAAATAGAAAGTGTATTCTTAGTACGAGAGGACCAGAATACTTTAACCTCTGGTTAAATGATTGTTATGCCAATAGCATAGTCAAGTAGCTACGTTAAATTTTAATAAATACTGAATGAATCAAATGTATTAAGTATTCTTTGTATGTATTTTTCAAGAATAATCTAAAAGATTATTAGATTGATCGGTTTAAAAGTGTTATTTAGTAATAAATTTTTGTTTTTATAAATCCGAACTATTCAAAAAAATTTTAATTTAACTTAACCAAAATAATAATTATGACAAGAAAAGTAAATCCTATAAGCTCTAAACTTGGTTTAACTCAAGTATGAGATTTTACAATACAAAATTATAGCAAAATAAATTATTGTTATGTATTTTCTTTTTTAAAACAATTACAAATTGAAAATATTATAAGTAAAATTTTAGAAGCAAATAAATTTTTAGTACATGATAAAGAATTTTGATACTTTAACAATAAGCTCTTTTTAAATATTTATATTGTTGAGATCTTTGTTAATCAAGCAGATAAATATTTATTTTTAATACAGAAGTTATCAAAATTAGTATTTAATTGATTCTCATCAAAAATTTATTTACGTATTTATAAGAGAATATATTGAATAACAACATCCAATTTAATATTAAGCTATGCGTCTTACCTTTTTGATCAAAACAAAAGTCCAAACAGAATATTATGGCAAATATGTGTATTTCTCAATAAGCATCGCCATCATAGTAAAGTAGTTTATTCCACAAGAGGAATTCGTTTGGTTTATTTAAGAGGATTTAAAGTTCGGTTGGTAGGACGATTTGACAATACAAAAAGTCAAATGGCAAAAAGTATTCAACAAAGTTCAGGGTCGTTATCATTAGTATCTTTAAGGAACCAAGTTGAATTTGTACAAAAAAATTTGTACACAAAATTAGGAAGTTGCGGATTGCAAATTTGATTGTTTTACGAAATAAACTAATATTTTAGATAATGTTTAAAGAAAAGAAAACACATAATAATTACTCATTAAAGTTAAAGCAGTCAAATCATATTTTAAAGTATGGAAGTTTTGGTATTAAATCACTTTCTTTTAGTAGATTGACTGAAAGTCAATTAAATGCATTAAAGTGAATAATATTAAAAAAATTAAAGTTAGTAACGAATAATAAAAAAAACTTTCGTTTTTGGACATTATTATCACTAAATTTAGCGCTTACGAAATTTAATATAGAGTCAAGAATGGGAAAAGGTAAAGGATCTATTTATACACACGCTGTTTATATCAGACCAGGAATGATTTTATTTGAATTTGATAATTTGACAGAACAACAAATGCTGCATTTGTTTAATTATATTTTAAAAAAGATTTCTTTTAAGGTTAAACTTACGAAATAATTTTATTAAATAGTATGAATATATAGGGAGAGAAACTCAAAGGTTGAGTGTTAGTCTGTCGCGTTAAAAGTTGCGGGTTCAAGTCCCGTCTCTCTCGTTTGTTAAATATTTGATTAACAAAGTTAAATAATATTTATTATTATAAGACAATGCAATTTACAATTATGCAATGGGTTTCACGTTGAATTTTTTCGACGAATCATAAAGATATAGGAACTTTATATTTAATTTTTGGCGCTTTTTCTGGTATTTTAGGTGGCTGTATGTCAATGTTAATTCGAATGGAGTTAGCACAACCGGGAAATCAATTATTGTTAGGAAATCACCAAATTTATAATGTTTTAATAACAGCGCATGCATTTTTAATGATTTTTTTTATGGTGATGCCTGTTATGATAGGTGGGTTTGGAAATTGATTGGTACCTATTATGATTGGAAGCCCTGATATGGCTTTTCCACGTTTAAATAATATATCATTTTGATTGTTACCACCTTCACTTTGTTTACTTTTAGCGTCAGCGATTGTTGAAGTTGGTGTTGGAACAGGGTGAACAGTATATCCTCCATTAAGTTCAATCCAAAGTCATTCTGGAGGGGCTGTAGATCTAGCAATATTTAGTTTACATATATCGGGAGCTTCATCAATTTTAGGTGCAATTAATTTTATTTCTACAATTTTAAATATGCGTAATCCTGGGCAAAGCATGTATCGTATGCCTTTATTTGTATGGTCTATTTTTATTACCGCATTTTTATTATTGTTAGCTGTTCCAGTTTTAGCGGGAGCTATTACAATGCTTTTAACTGATCGTAATTTTAATACAGCATTTTTTGATCCTGCTGGTGGTGGAGATCCTATCTTGTATCAGCATCTATTTTGATTCTTCGGGCATCCTGAAGTTTATATTTTAATTCTTCCTGGTTTTGGTATGGTAAGTCATATAGTAGCAACCTTTTCTAGAAAGCCAGTTTTTGGTTATATTGGAATGGTTTATGCTATGGTTTCTATTGGAGTGTTAGGTTTTATTGTATGGGCACATCACATGTATACTGTAGGTCTTGATGTGGATACCCGAGCTTATTTTACTGCGGCTACGATGATTATTGCCGTTCCTACGGGAATTAAAATCTTTAGTTGGATTGCTACTATGTGGGAAGGGTCATTATATTTTAAGACGCCGATGCTTTTTGCAACAGGTTTTATTTTTTTATTTACTATAGGAGGCTTAACTGGCATTGTTTTAGCAAATTCAGGTTTAGATATTAGTTTACATGACACTTATTATGTAGTGGCACATTTTCATTATGTATTATCTATGGGTGCTGTTTTTGCTATTTTTGCGGGTTTTTATTATTGATTTGGTAAAATCACTGGAGTACAATATCCAGAATTACTAGGAAAAATTCACTTTTGGTCGACTTTTATTGGTGTAAATCTTACATTCATGCCAATGCATTTTTTAGGATTGGCTGGAATGCCAAGAAGAATTCCCGACTATCCGGATGCTTATGCAGGTTGAAATTTAGTTGCTTCTTATGGTTCTTATGTTGCTTTATTCAGCACATTATTCTTTTTTTATTTAGTCTTTGTTTCATTAACATCAAAAAACCCTTGCGTAAATGCCCCTTGAAATTTTGAACATTCAAATCTTATGGGAAATTCAACTTTAGAATGGGTTATAACTTCTCCACCGGCATATCATACATTTGAAGAAATGCCATTAATTTGTGAAACAGCAGAATAAAATGTTAAATATTTTAAAATTTATTAGTTTTCTGTTTTTAATGGGTAAATCAAATCTTTACGTTTTTAACGATGCTCCAGAAAATTGACAGTTAGGCTTTCAAGATCCAGCAACTCCTATTATGGAAGGAATTATAAATTTACATCATGATTTAATGTATTTTATTTGTGTTATTTTTATATTTGTTTCGTGAATGTTAATTCGTACATTATGACATTTTGAAAGTACACAAAACCTTACACCTTCATCATTAGTGCATGGAACTTTAATTGAAGTCATTTGAACAGTAACGCCAGCATGTATTCTATTAATCATAGCAATTCCTTCATTTTCGCTTTTATATGCTATGGATGAAATTATATCACCAGCTATAACTGTAAAAACATTAGGTCATCAATGATATTGAAGTTATGAATATTCTGATTATTTAAATTCAGAAGGGGAATCTATTATGTATGATAGTTATATGATACCTGAGGAAGATTTAAATATAGGACAGTTAAGATTATTAGAGGTAGATAGCCGAATGGTGGTACCTATAAATACTCATATACGTGTAATTGTTTCTGCAGCAGATGTACTTCATAGTTGGGCAATCCCTTCATTAGGGATAAAATGTGATGCTGTGCCAGGTCGTTTAAACCAAACATCTCTATTTATTAAAAGAGAAGGTGTTTATTATGGGCAGTGCAGTGAAATATGCGGTATTAATCATGGATTTATGCCAATTGTTATTGAAGCCGTAAATTTATCAAATTATATATCTTGAATTTCAAATAAATTAAACGAATAAAATAATGCGGTTTTCTTTAGTACAAATAATCGTGTTACTTTTAATTTTTTTTATACTTTTTGCATCAGATTTTACAATAATAAAAAAAGTAACTGAATTTTTAAATCAGTTTTTCAAAAAATTTTTAAAATAAAATTATGATTTACTTATCAAAAATAGCAAAGTCTGTACAAAGGCATCCCTTTCATTTAGTAGATCCTAGTCCTTGACCATTTGTGGCTTCAATATCAGCTTTTTCATGTGCTATAGGCGGTGTAATGTACATGCATGCGTACGCACAAGGAGGTATTGTTTTATTGTGTGGTTTTTCTATGTTATTTATGACAATGTTTGTATGATGAAGAGATGTTGTAAGAGAATCAACATTGGAAGGTCATCATACGGGAATCGTACAACAGGGATTACGCTATGGTGTAATTCTTTTTATTGTATCAGAAGTTTTATTCTTTTTTGCTTTTTTTTGAGCATTCTTTCATAGCAGTTTAGCCCCTGCAGTAGAAATAGGCTTAACTTGACCACCCAAAGGAATAAGTGTTTTAAACCCATGAGAAATTCCTTTTTTAAATACCTTAATTTTATTACTTTCCGGATGTACAGTTACATGGTGTCATCATGCTATAGTTGCAAACTTTAGAAGCCAATCTATTTTAAGTTTAACATTAACTATTATTTTAGCTGTGATTTTTACTTCGTTACAAGCATATGAGTATAATATGGCTGATTTTAGATTGTCTGATGGTATATATGGTTCTACATTTTATATGGCGACTGGATTTCATGGCTTTCATGTTTTAATAGGAACAATTTCATTATTTATTTGTTTATTACGTTTATTACAATATCAATTAACTCAAGAACATCATTTTGGATTTGAATCTTCAGCTTGGTATTGACATTTTGTTGATGTTGTTTGGTTATTTTTATTTGTATCTATTTATTGATGAGGAGGAATTTAAAGATGTTAAACTTTAGTATTGTTATTATATTATCATTAATTTTAATTTCTAAAAATCTTATATTATTAAACGAAGAGACTTTAATCCTTTTATGTTTCGTTACTTTTTGTTGACTTGGCTTTACTAAACTTAAAGATTCATTGTATGCAGATTTTGAATTTCAGAAAAAAGAAATCGAAACAAAGTTTTCAGAATCTTTTAAATCCATTGTAAGCTCATTGATTGCAAATTTAAAGTGACAAAAACTTTTTCCTATATTAATAACAAATTTTGGTATATTAGAAAAACAATTTACTACTTTAAGCTTTAAAATGATTGGGCAAGTACCAGCAATCCAAAATAGAGAGTTACAAAAAACATATCTTAAAAAGCTTTTTTTTACAAAGCGTTTGGAAGAGCAAACAAGTAAAGTTATTAGTTTAGTATTAGCAAAAAAAATTGAAAAAATTACGTTTTTAAAATATTTTTATTCAACCAAAATAAAAATATCAGCTTTTCAATGTAATTATAAGATTGCATTGAGGGAATATATCGAAACTATATAATTATTTAAAAGCGGGTATAGAAAAATAGGTAACTTCATTAGTTTTCCATGCTAAATTTTACGGGTTCAAATCCCGTTACCCGCTTTTAATTTGATGGTGTATAGCCAAATTGGTAAGGCATTAGCTTTTGATGCTATCATGTAAAGGTTCGAGTCCTTTTACACCAGGTTATATTTTTTAAGTTTGTACTCGCTTGGTGAAATTTGGTAAACACGATGGATTTAAAATTCATTCTCAATTTAAGAGTTACTGGTTCAAGTCCAGTAGCGAGTACAAGAAAATTGAAAAAACCTTTTACTTAAAATTATATTATTAAATGCGTTTACTGAAACGTCCACTTATTTCAATAGTAAATAATCATTTAATTGATTATCCAACACCAATTAATATACATTATGCTTGAAATTTTGGATTTTTAGCATCTATATGTTTAATTATACAAATTATAACAGGTATTTTTTTAGCTATGCACTATACGCCCCATGTAGAATTAGCTTTTGCTAGTGTAGAACACATAATGCGGGATGTAAATTATGGATGACTTTTACGTTATATACATTCCAATGGCGCTTCAATGTTTTTTATTGTTGTATATATACATATTTTCAGGGGCTTATATTTTAGTTCATATACCAAGCCACGCCATTGGGTATGGGTTATTGGGGTTATTATTTTTCTATTAATGATAATAACTGCATTTATAGGTTATGTTTTACCTTGAGGACAGATGAGTTTGTGAGGAGCTACTGTAATTACAAATTTAGTTTCCGCAGTACCTTTAATCGGTGATTCTATTGTTACTTGATTATGAGGTGGATTTTCCGTAGATAATGCTACATTGAACCGATTTTTTAGTTTACATTATCTACTTCCTTTTATTATAGCTGCTGCTTCTTTGATTCATTTAGCTATTTTGCACCAAGATGGATCTGGCAACCCCTTAGGTATTGATTCTAATGTTGATAAAATAAGTATGTTTCCATACTTTATTTATAAAGATTTATTAGGATTATTAGTATTTATACTTTTCTTTTCTTTATTTATTTATTTTTCACCAAATATTTTGGGTCATTCAGATAACTATATAGAAGCTAATCCAATGGTTACTCCAGCGCATATTGTACCTGAATGATATTTTCTACCCTTTTATGCTATTTTGAGAAGTATTCCACACAAGCTTGGTGGTGTTGTTGCAATGATTTCAGCTATATTAGTTTTGGCATTATTACCTTGAATTCATAGTACAGAAGTACGAAGTTCTAGATTTAGACCTGTTTATAGATTTTTATATTGAACGATGCTTGGATGTTGTTTAGTTTTAGGATGAATTGGCGGAATGCCTGTAGAAGAGCCTTTTGTTTTAATAGGGCAGATTGCAAGTATTTATTACTTTGTATACTTTTTATGCATTTTACCTACTTTAGGTAAAATAGAAAAGTTTTTACTTGATTTTTAATGATATTTAAATTACGGATATGTTTCCTTAGAAACATATCCGTAATTTAAATATACGGATAGAGGGATTTGAACCCCCACGATCTAATTTATCATTAGAATCTAAATCTAACATGTCTACCAATTTCATCATATCCGTTTTTTATCTTTATTTTCTTAGATCAATAAATTTTAAAGACCCACCAAAAGTTCGATTTAATTGCACTTCAATTTTTTGTTTCCGTACATCAGTTCTTTGATGCATAGTAAGAACAATTGCCCCAATCATAGCTACTAATAAGATTAAACCTGATAAAATAAATAGAAAACAATATTTCGTATATAAAACATTACCGATTACTTGAATATTAGTAATATTCTGATTTTCTATAATTCAAGAAATTCAAATAAGATTATTTTGTTTTAAATGGAAAACATTAAAAACATTAAAAATCTCTGAAAGTTGAGTGAATAAAATAAAAAATATAATCAAACCTATGGGAACAATTGAAAAAAAATCTTGTTTTTTAGACATTTTTTTTATATTTAACATCATTACAACAAATAAAAAAAGAACTGCAATTGCTCCAACATATACAATTAATAACATAAAAGATAAAAATTCCGCTCCAAATAATAATAATAATCCTGCAACATTGCAAAAAACTAAAATTAAAAACAATACTGAATGTACTGCATTTGATGAATTTATAACCATAATAGATGCAATTAAAGCAAAAACCGAGAATGTAATAAATAAAAAAATATCTATTTGCATATTTTACTAGTTAAAAAAGCGAAAAAAGGGATTCGAACCCTCAACCACAATCTTGGCAAGATTATACTCTACCTATTGAGCTATTTCCGCTATTAAATTTGGCGAAAGGAACTCGGTTTGGTTGAGTATTAGATTGTGAATCTAAAAGTCATGGGTTCGAATCCCATCTTTCGCCTTATAATATAGAGACTTTATATTTTATAGCTGATATCGCTTTACCTGGATTTAAAAACTTAGGGCAAGTTTTACTACAATTCATAATTGTATGACATCTAAACAAACGCATTCGATGATTTAAAAAATTTAAACGCTGCTGAGTATTTGAATCTCTAGAATCTAAAATTCATCTATATGCTTGCAATAAAATTGCTGGCCCTAGGTATTTATCATGATTCCACCAATAACTGGGACAGCTAGCCGAACAACAAGCACATAAAATACATTCATACAGACCATCTAACTCAGTACGATCATATCTTGATTGCAAATACTCTTTAGAAGAAATATTCTTATTACTTTGCAATCAAGGTTTAATCATTTTATATTGAGCATAAAAATGTGTTAGATCCGGCACTAAATCTTTTATTATATACATGTGAGGTAGGGGATAAATAGTTATGAATCTTTCATTTGTATCCAAAGATTTTAAACAAGCTAAAGCATTAACTCCATTTATATTCATAGAACAACTTCCACATATGCCCTCTCTACAAGAACGCCTGAAAGTTAAGGTCGAATCTTGTATGTCCTTTGCATGAATTAATGCATCTAAAATCATAGGGCCACATGCCTTTAAAGAAATAGGATAAATATTAAATCAAGGTTTTTTATTTAAAAGTGGATTTCATCTATACACCTGTAAATATTTTTGTAAATCTTTTTTAAAATAAAATAAATTTATCTTATTTGAACTTTTTTGTAAAAACATTTTTTAATTAAGAAATTAATAATAAAATAATTCCACAGATAATAAAACTTATAATTAAAAATAACACAAATAAAAATTTTTGGTTTAAAAAAATACCAAAGTCCCAAATAATTTGTTTTAATCCATTTAGGCTATGATAAAAAAGGCTTAATAAAAATACTATAATTAAAATTTCATAAAAAAGGAATCAAAGATTATTTAAAAGATAAAAGTTAAACAAAAATTTATTATAATTACTATATATTACTAATTGTGTATAAATAGAAGAAAACACAATAAATGAAGTCAATAAAATACCAGAGACTCTATGTCAAATGGAAGCTAATGAAGATATTTGGACTGCGTAAATTGTAATATGTGGTGACAAAGGGCGATTATACATAAAATATTTTAACTCTATTAACTGAAAATTATACTATCTGTCCAGAATGGGATTCGAACCCATGGCTCAAGGGTTTTCAACCCTATGCTCTAACCACTGAGCTATCCAGACTCATATTGGACGAAGTAGGATTTGAACCCACGATAAGCTTTATTCTTATGTCAATTTTCAAAATTGATGCTTTAAACCACTCAGCCATTCATCCTTCTTAATTTAGGGTAGTAGGACTTGAACCTACAATCTTTTACTCCCAAAGCAAATACGTTAACCAATTACGTTATACCCTAAAATATTTTTATTTAAACTATTAAGTAAATAATATTAAAAAAGCCATCATTAATGCAAATAATGCTACGGCTTCAGTTAATGCAAATCCTAAAATAGTATAACCAAATAACTGTTGTTTTAAAGATGGGTTACGTGCATAAGCCATTACTAATGATCCAAATACAATACCTACACCAGCACCTACACCAGTTAAACCAATAGTTGCTAAGCCTGCACCTATCATTTTTGCACTTTGTAAAGTTACGTTCATTTTAAAAAAAGTTTAATTATAAGCCTCTCGTAAAAGCTAGAACCGGATTCGAACCGATGTAAAAAAGATTTGCAATCTTTTGCATAAACCACTATGCTATCTAGCCTCTTAACGGAAATAGGATTTGAACCTATAACTTTTGGATTATGATTCCAACGTTCTTACCAATTGAACTATTCCGTCATTATATATATCGTTTTTTAAGGTTTTTACAACCATTATGAGATAGCATAGAATTATTTGTAATTGATAAAATATTAAAAAAGGAATGCTTAAAATATTTTAGCACAATTTTTTTATTTTTATCAAACCCATTTAAATTTAAATGAATATTTCCAATTTTGGATTTATTTAAATACTCCAAAATTAATCCTAGGATTGAAATTGTTGTTGTTAATGTTACTTTTTTCATACCTCGAGATTTTTTTGATCCTGCGGAAGTTCAAAACAATACTTTCCCTCTGATATTTGTAACTGTACATAAAATATTATTGGATGTGAATAATATATTTAATTTAACAGATTTTAAGTTCTTTATACACATATTTTTTAACTGTCTAAGAATTCCATATATAAAATAGTAGTTTTAGCAAAGATAGATATACAATTGAGTTCGGTATGGGATCATATATTTAATATCTACTTTTTTAGTTAAAAAAATTGATTTGAATTATTCTCACTCTAAAGCCCCTTTATATCATTCATAAATAAATCCTATTGTCAATATCAATAAAAAAACGATCATACTTCAAAATCCAAATAAAGAAAGATTTCCTAAAGTTAAAGATCATGGAAAAAGAAAACTAATTTCTAAATCAAAAATTAAAAATAAAATAGCAACTAAATAAAATCTAATATCAAAAGTTGCACGAGCGTCATCAAAAGGATTGAACCCACATTCATATGCGCTGACTTTTTCTTGATCCTCTTTTTTAGGGATTAAAAAATAAGATAATCCAAAGATCAATATAGATAAGAAGAGGGAAATACATAAAAATATTAAAATTATTGAATATTCAGTAAAAATTAGTTTCATAATAAATCTTTTATGGTAATCAATTAAAACTTAATAAAATTCCAGCTGTAAATAATACTCAACCCAAAGATAAGGGTAAAAAAATTTTTCAACCTAATCGCATTAATTGGTCATAGCGGTATCTAGGAAATGCAGAACGAATTCAAATAAAACCAAAAAGCAATAAAGTTGTTTTAAAACCAAATCAAATAGTTGATGGAATTCAATAAAACATTACTAAATTAAAAATAGGTAATCATCCACCTAAAAACAAAATTGTAGTTAAACTACACATTAATATCATATTTGCATATTCTCCTAAAAAAAATAAAGCAAACCCCATAGCAGAATATTCTACATTATATCCAGCAACTAACTCAGCTTCAGCTTCAGGCAAATCAAATGGAGCCCTATTTGTTTCTGCTAATATAGAAATATAAAACATAATTAAAGCTGGTAATAATGGAATAGCATACCATATTTTTTGTTGAGCTAATACTATTTCTGTAAGATTCAACGACCCTGAACATAATAAAACATTAATTAAAATCAACCCAATTGAAACTTCATAAGAAACCATTTGCGCTGCTGAACGTAAAGCTCCTAAAAAAGCATATTTAGAATTACTCGACCATCCAGAAATTATAATCCCATAAACCCCTAAAGAAGAAATAGCTAATAAATATAGCATACCCATATTTATATCCGAATAAACCATACCTTCACCAAACGGCAATACACATCATGCAACTAAAGCCAACAAAAAAGTTAATATAGGTGCTAAAGTAAACATACTCAAATTTGCGCTAGATGGTAAAATTGTTTCTTTAACAAATAACTTTAGTCCATCTGCGAGAGGCTGTAATAAACCAAAAACTCCTACTATATTTGGCCCCTTACGACGTTGCATAGCAGCCATTACTTTACGCTCAGCTAAAGTCATATATGCTATTGCTATTAATAAAGGTAATATTATTATTATTATTTTTAAAATTATACTTACTAAAAACATACTTATATTTAATATAAAAAAGGTGTAGACATTGCTAATGAAATTATTGAAATTAGTTCTATATCCATAAAAACAAATAGAATAATTAATAAAGAAAGTCCTAAAATTAAAGAGCTTAGTTTACTCATAGGTTTAAGTACTTTTCAATGACTCGATAAAGATCCAAAATATATACTATTTACTAATCTAATATAATAAAAACAAGCTACACAACTTGCGCCAACTGCAAATAAACTTATACCAAAGGAATTAACTTGTAAAGCAGTCAATAAAACGAATAGCTTAGAAAAAAAACCTGCTGTGGGAGGAATACCTGCCATTGAAAATAATAAAATAACTACAGCCCCTGCTAAAAACGGGTTATATTTAACTAAACTATCAATATCAACTAAGTAACGCATTTGATAAAATGCTGGATAATTGTAAATTTTAGTATTAATAATAAAGGCAAACATTCCTAACATCGTAATTATATAAATAAGCAAATAAAAAATAACGCTAGAAATACTTTCAAAGTCTCCACTTAATATAGCTAATAAAAGAAAACCTATATGATTAATAGAACTATATGCGAGAAAACGCTTTCATTTTTGTTGAGCAAATGCTCCGAAAGTACCTATTAAAATCGATAAAAACGTTGATAGTAAAATAATATTTTGCCAAAATGGAATCAAATCATAAAAAGTATATAATAAAAATCTAAACAACAACCCTACAATTGCAAGTTTAGGTAAAATAGAAAAAAAAGCCGTTACAATAAAAGGAGCTCCTTCATAAACATCAGGTGATCATATATGGAATGGCGCTGCACTTAATTTAAATAAAAGAGCTACTAAGATAAAGATAAAACCTATGATCAAATTATATGAAAAGAGATTCTCACTGACTAAAAATCCTGAAAAAAACTGTGCTAAATCATTCAAATTTGTTAAGCCTGTAAGGCCATAAATAATTGATGAGCCACAAAGCAAAAATGCTGAAGAAAAAGCCCCCAATATAAAATATTTTAAACCCGCTTCAGTTGAAAATTCAGAAGTTCTATTTATACTTGCTAAAATATAAAATATTAAGCTTTGAAATTCTATTGCTAAATAAATAACCAATAAATCATAAGACTGTAAAATAAATAGCATTGCTACTACTGCTAATAAAATTAAAATCCAAAATTCGAAATAATTTAGTTTTTCATATAATAAATATTCAAAAGACAAAAGAAATCAACCTATAGTTGTTAAAATTATAATTAGTTTAGCATAATAAGTAAAAGAATCATTAATTAAAAAATTATCTCAGCTTATAATACTTAAAGGGACTTGTGAAAATATTAATAGAAAACTAAAAACTAATATTTGTAAAACTAGTAGAGTAAAATTTTGACTTAATAAAGGATAGCCTAAAGTTGAATATGTACTTAAAAAAACACCATACATAAGTAGCAAACAAATACTACAAATAATGTAAGTCTCTGTTAATATAGAATAAAGGTTATATAAAAAATTATGCATTAATTAAATTTTATTTTAAAGTTATAACAAAAGCTCCAAAAGATATCTACTAATTTCAATACTAGAAATACGTATTAAAAACAATAAAACTATCTTAATCTTTTCAATATGAATATAATCAGTTAATATTGCTCTCAACCCTAAATTCATATGCAAAAGTGCTAAACTAATTATTAATACAACTATTTCAATATCTAATAAAATTCCACCAAAAAAAAGAATGCTCCCTAAACGCGTCAGAACCCAAGTAATATCAAACATATCTTTTTATAATAATTGTCCTATTAAACTAAGTACCGAAAAATGGAGTTCTCCTAAAAACGAAATTGGATAAATACCTAACCATAATATTAAGAATGTTAACGGTAATAAAATTCAAAATTCTCTTCTTGAAACATCTTGGAAAGAAGTAAAATATTGAGTTTTCAAACCTCCAAAATTTATACGGTTAAAAAGTCAAATAGAATACGCAGCACCCAAAATCATTCCAATAGCTGCAAAAAAAGTTAAAATTCGATTAATTTGAAATATACCTACAAGTACTAATAATTCTCCTATAAAACTGCTCGTTCCAGGAAATCCCAAGTTTGCAAAAGTAAAAAATAATAAAAAAATACCAAAAATTGGCATTACTTGCATTAGACCACCATAATACTTTAATATTCGGGTTTTATAACGATCATACAAAACTCCAACACATAAAAATAATGCACTTGATATTAATCCATGACTAAGCATTAATAATATACTACCTTCAATTCCTTGTAAATTTAAAGAAAAAATACCAATCGTCACAAACCCCATATGAGAAACTGAAGAATAAGCTATTATTTTTTTCAAATCAACTTGCCTTAATGTAGTTAACGATGCATACAAAATAGCAATAATACTTAAAGTAAAAATTAATGGAGTAAAATAAATTGACGCCTCAGGAAACATTGGTATTGAAAAACGTAAGAAACCATAACCACCCATTTTTAATAATACTCCAGCCAAAATTACAGACCCTGCTGTAGGAGCTTCCGCATGTGCTTCAGGTAATCAAATATGAAACGGGACCATAGGTATTTTTACAGCAAAACTTGAAAAGAAAGCTAACCAAAAAATGATTTGTTTTAATTCCGCGAAATTATAGTATCATAAAATCTGTAAATCTGTAGTACCAACTTCAAAATAAATTGTTAATAATGCTAATAACATCAATAATGACCCAATCAAAGTATACAAAAAAAATTGGTACGCCGCTCTAATTTTACGTTTTCTCGAACCTCATATACCTATTATTAAAAACATAGGTATTAAAACACTTTCAAAAAATATATAAAATCATAATAGATCTAAAACACAAAATACTTGAATTAGAAAAAATTCTAGTAATAAAAAACAAATTAAATATTCTTTAATTAAATTTTGTACGGATCCTCAACTAACTAAAATACAAAATATTGTTAACAATGTCGTTAATAATATAAAAAATAACGAAATACCATCTATTCCAATTGTATAGTATAAATTGAGAGAAGGGACCCAATTATATGTACTACTAAATTGAAACAAAGCTGTCGTGCTATCAAACTGTATTCATAGAATTAAAGAAAATAAAAAGGTTAGACATACAGTGTTCAATGCTACTAATTTACATAAATATTCATTCGTTGCAGGAATAACAAATAGCACCAAGACCCCAAGTATAGGGGCAGTGCATACTAAAATCAAAGGATTTACAAATTCTAAGCTTAACATAAAATTTACTATTAAATTGGGTCTAGATTGATTCGAACAACCAACTTTACGCTTATCAAGTTACAATCGATACATTAACTTTTTAAATAATTAAAATATCTTTGCTTAAAACTGTACATGATAATTTCTTATCATACAGCTTCTTCATTAGTAATAGAATTTATTACTAACACAAAATACAATCTGCATATCTTTTCCATTACAAAAAAGCATTAGCTTACGTAAAGTTCCTTTCTTTACATGTTTCAATTTTTTATATTTTAAATTCGTAGAGTCTTACTTTACACCACTTTGTATCAAGCTTAAACTTAATGCACGCTATTAAGTTTGATATCATTATACATACATATCTTAGAGTTATGATGTTTTCAATAAATTTCTATACGTACTCAATAAATTCAATAATTTAATTTAGCTTTGATAATAATCATAAATTAAATTTTATATTCAAGCTTTAAATAATAAGATTTTCACTTATATAAAAAATCAATTCGTATTTATTTATTCATAAATACAAATATTAAATAATACTTAATTATCTAATATTAATCATGTCACACGCGTACGCTCTAACCTTTAAGCTATAGACCCTAATCAATTTAAATTACTTATTATATGAAAAAAATTAAAACTGAATAAAAAATCAACAATTTAATTTGGTGAAAAATAATTAAAAAAAACAAACAAGCTCCTAAGACAATAAAAAATAAATAGTGGCTTAGCTGACCAGTTTGCAATTGAGAAAAAATGTATGATCAAGTTGGCACTATTTTAGAAAAGCCGTAAGGGCCTAGTAATTCGATAAATCCCCGATCCACGTTTTTAAAAGAGACTAGATAACCAAAATTTAATATAGGATAGACAAGAAATCTATTATATAAAACATCCCAATATCATTTCTTATTAATTAAGAAACATATATTACGATAAAAAGTATTATATAAATATATATGAGTTTTTGTAACATTAATAATAGTAGCCAAACTAACCCCTAAAGCACTTAATGCAAAAGGCAATCATTTTAAATTTACATTTAATCATTCTGCTTCTATAAAATAAGAATTCGACGGCAAAGTAATAATCGAAGACTTTCAAAAGTCTGTACCTAACCCTATAAATAAATCTTTTCCTAAATAACCTATAAAAATACTACCGAAACCTAGTACAATTAATGGAATTAACATTAATAAAGAAGGCTCATGGATTTTCAAAATATTTTCTCTTGTTGTATTTACGGAATTTATAAATGTCAAGTAAATTAATCGAAAGGAATAAAAGGCTGTGAAAAAAACTGACAAATTTCCTAATCAACATGCAAATGCTCCTTCTATAGAATGTATATTCTTATTTAACATAACTTGCGCTAATTCCAAAACAAAATCTTTAGAATAAAATCCTGTTAAAAAAGGAAAACCTGCTAAAGCAAGGGATCCAATTAACATCAAAGAATATGTTAAAGGCAAAAATTTAATAAGTGATCCCATTCTACGCATATCTTGCTCATTCGCTAGCGCATGTATAACTGAACCTGCACTTAAAAATAATAATGCTTTAAAAAAAGCATGATTTGCTAAATGAAACATACTTACATTATAACACGAAATTCCACAGGCAAACACCATATAGCCTAATTGACTACAAGTCGAGTAAGCAATAACCCTTTTCAAATCATTTTGGAAAATGCCTGACATTCCCGCAAAAAATGCTGTAAGAGATCCAAATAATACCAAAATATTTAAAACAGTAGACGAAAATTCAAGTAAAGGAGAAAATCGAATTAATAAAAAAACACCAGCAGTTACCATAGTTGCCGCATGAATTAATGCTGAAACTGGTGTAGGTCCTTCCATAGCATCAGGTAATCACGTATGCAATCCTAATTGAGCCGATTTACCCACAGCACCTATAAATAAAAAAACACCTATCAATGTTAAGCCTGAAATATTAACTCCTCCAAAATTTAAGCAGTAATTACTAAATAATGGTGATAATGAAAAAATAATAAAATAATCTACTGACTGAAAAATATAAAAAACTGTTAATATACCTAAACTTAATCCAAAATCTCCTATTCTATTTACTACTAAGGCTTTAATAGCAGATTGATTCGCTGCTAATCGAGTAAATCAAAAGTTAATTAGTAAGTATGAAGCTAATCCTACTCCTTCCCAACCAACAAACATTTGTACGAGATTATCTGCAGTCACTAAAACTAGCATAAAAAATGTAAAAATTTCCAAAAAAGACATAAAACGAGGTAAATGCGGGTCATTTTGCATATACTCTAAAGAATATAAGTGTACTAAGCTAGATATAACCGTTATAACTACTAGCATTGTAACAGTAAGACTATCAAATAAAAAACTTCAAGAAATCTTTAAAATTCCTACTTCAACTCATGGACTAAGCATAATACAATAATTTAATCCCATAAAACCTACTTCATAAAATGCAACAAAAGACAAAAGCATCGATAAAAAAACACATATAACAGAAATAACGCTAGATCCTTTATGACCTAAAAAGCGTCCTAAGAATCCCGAAAAAAAGGATCCTAACAAAGGTAACCATAAAATAAGTAAATACATACTACTTTTTTAATTAATCTTTATATTTTAATGACTTAGGGTAAACAAATATTGAATCTAACAATTTAAGATCACAAAATTTTACTGTATTTAAAATTACAAAGCCAATTTTTTGATCAATCATTAAAGTATCAACCTCTCTCTTATTTTTAACTAATTGACCAAAATAGCTAACTAATAAATTTGAAGCTATTTCAAGATTTTTAACTAAAATTTTTATTAGCAAATTTTGTTTATTTAAGGTTCCTTCCGTCTTTTCTAATATTTCTTTAGTATTCAAATCAATAACTTGCTTGCGAATTTTTAAGGATTTTAAAAATTTCGGTAAAAAATAATGTGTTAAAACAGCATAAAACACTGAGAAAATTAAAACTAACCAAAAAATTTGTGAAAAGACAATAATACGATCTAATTGAGGCATTTTTTACTTAAGTATTAATGAAATTCTAAAACATCATTTAAATAAATACATGTCAATAATGTAAAAACATATGCTTGCAAACCAGCTATAGCTAATTCAAGTCCTATAAGCGCTAACAAAAGTCCCAATGGTATTAAATGAAATACAGCTAATAAACCTCCTGCTGATAACATAGTCCATGCAAAACCAGCAATAATTTTTAACAAAGTATGACCTGAAGTCATATTCGCAAATAATCTTATAGATAAAGTAAAAACTTTAACTATATATGAAAGAAATTCAATTGTAATTAACAATGGTACTATCGGTAAAGGTACACCTCTAGGTAAAAATAACGCAAAAAATTTAAATCCATGAGCTTGTATACCAATAATATTTATACCAATAAAAATTGACAAAGCTAAACCAAATGTAAAGGTAATATGACTTGTTACTGTAAAACTATATGGAACCATACCTATTAAATTACAAAAAAGAAGAAATAAATGTAATGCAAAAATAAATGGGAAATATGCTTCACCTTTAGAACCTAAATTATCTTGGACCATACTTGAGGTTACATTATACACTATTTCATTTAATAATTGTCAATTATTAGGTATTATAGTACTTTCATAAAAACTTAGACTAATTCAAAATAATGCTATTAAAAATGAAAACATCATGAATAGTACTGAATTTGTTATTGAAATATTTAAGCCAAAAAATGTTAAAGGTATTAAAGTAACAATTTCAAATTGTTCTAAAGGGCTTGCAATTAAAGTAGATGTCAACATAATTTTAAGTGTATTAATTAAACATAAATTATAAACCAGGAGAAGAAGGAATTGAACCTACAACCATTGGTTTTGAAAACCAAAGCTCTACCTAATTAAGCTATTCTCCTAGAAACCTTATTTAACATGAATCATAAATCTATTTTGTAATGTAGTATTATTCAGCAGTAATTTATTTAAAACTACACCTGATCAAAAAAAGTCTAAACAACTAATTTTTATTTTATGTCAATTTATAATAGACTGATGCATTAAAAATATACTATGTAATAAAATTTCTAAAAATAAAAAAACTTTATAACTCCGAATTGTTACTATGGAATATAAAGACTTCCGTTTTTTTAACTTTTGATTAGGGGAAAAATAAGGTTTTTGACTTAAAAAACATTCTAAAAACAAATTATTAGGAAAAATTTTTTTAGACAATTCTTCAAATTTACAAGAAACCTGAATATAATCTAGTGTATTAAAAATCAGAAGACTCTTTCTTTTTGAAAAGTTACTATCCAGAGAATCAAATATTTCAATAAAATTAGATTGATTATTTAATCTAAACTGATTCATATCATAATGTTTTATACTTAATTCTTCTCTTTTGGAAATAATCGGACTTGAACCCATAATCTTATGTATGCAAAACATATATTTTACCAAAATTAAACTATATTCCCTAGGAGTTTAAGGGACCTTCGCGAAAAAGACACCTCTATAGAGGGAAAGAAATCCCGGAGTTCTAGAGAAGATGGTTGAGTGGTTTAAAACAACGGTTTGCTAAATCGTCACACTTCAATTTTACAAAGTGTCATGGGTTCAAATCCCATTCTTCTCAAATTTGTGAAACCTTAAGGTTTGCGCTTTGAAGGATTCGAACCTACAATAATCAATTTAGAAGATTGATGTTTTATCCATTAAACTAAAAACGCTTGGATCAAATTGACTGTACATTATGATATTATTTGAAACAATCCCCTTCCCCCTGTAGAAGAGAGACGTAAGATGTGTATATAGGAAACAATTAAGGGATACCCTAAAACCTAAGATTAATTACATATAAAACCCTTTACATTAATTCTATAATCTAAATTAGATCAGATAATACTTATAAATATTCTAATCTCCTTGAAGAGGGTAGGATTTGAACCTACGATTATTATTATAAATAGATTTACAATCTATCGCCTTCGACCGCCTGATAAAA